ATATTTTAAATATATAATTCAAGTAGGCAAATCGAAAAAAAAAAGATGGTTGAATCAAAATAATTCCTTTTTAAGTTCTATTTCTTTCAGAGGGTAATATGAATGTTCTATTATGTTCTATCAAAACACTAAAAGGTTTATACGATATATCCGGTGTGGAAGTAGGCCAACATTTCTATTGGCAAATAGGAAGTTTCCAAGTCCATGCGCAAGTACTTATTACTTCTTGGGTCGTAATTGCTATTTTATTAGGTTCAGCCATTCTAGCTGTTCGTAATCCACAAACCATTCCTACTGATGGTCAGAATTTCTTTGAATATGTTCTTGAATTCATTCGAGACGTGAGCAAAACTCAAATTGGAGAAGAATACGGCCCATGGGTTCCCTTTATTGGAACTATGTTTCTATTTATTTTTGTTTCGAATTGGTCAGGGGCTCTTTTACCCTGGAAAATTATACAGTTACCTCACGGGGAGTTAGCCGCACCCACAAATGATATAAACACGACCGTTGCTTTAGCTTTACTTACTTCAGTAGCATATTTTTATGCGGGCCTTACAAAAAAGGGATTGAGTTATTTCGGTAAATATATTCAACCAACGCCAATCCTTTTACCTATTAACATCTTAGAAGATTTCACAAAACCGTTATCGCTTAGTTTTCGACTTTTCGGAAATATTTTAGCTGATGAATTAGTAGTTGTTGTTCTTGTTTCTTTAGTACCTTTAGTAGTTCCTATACCAGTCATGTTCCTTGGATTATTTACAAGCGGTATTCAAGCTCTTATTTTTGCAACCCTAGCTGCGGCTTATATAGGCGAATCCATGGAAGGTCATCATTGACTAGTTTCCAACACAGTCTTTTTTAGCTTAGCCTGACGCAATGTATGCGCCGTTTGAGGTAATCCACTTAGGGAAGATAAATAGACAAATAAGGTATAAATCAAGATATAGACGATCTAGAGTAATTGTAAAAAAGGTTACGATATTTTTTAATTGTAAAAAAAAATATGGATTGGTTTGCGTAGGAATGGGGGGTCGAACTAGGTGTATATAATCTAATCGCTATAAGAAAACTCTTGTAAATCTTTCGAAGAATGATTCGAGAATCCTGATGACTTTAAGATACAATAAAGATACAATATTTGGTTTACGGTATGGGGGAAAAACACGTATATGTGATATTAGACATTAACTTAGGTATATAGGAACTAAAAAAAAATATATCTAATTTGTCTTACTATTGTGAATTTGGATAGGGATTTCAATAGAAACCTTTCCATTTCGTCGGTAATTGTGACTTGAATATTGGTTGATTGTATCATTAACTATTTCTTTATTTTTGTTTTGGCGCGAGGAACTTATCATGAATCCACTGATTTCTGCCGCTTCCGTTATTGCTGCTGGATTGGCTGTCGGGCTTGCTTCTATTGGACCTGGGGTTGGTCAAGGTACTGCTGCGGGACAGGCTGTAGAAGGGATCGCGAGACAACCAGAGGCGGAAGGAAAAATACGGGGTACTTTATTACTTAGTCTAGCTTTCATGGAAGCTTTAACAATTTATGGGTTAGTTGTAGCATTAGCTCTTTTATTTGCGAATCCTTTTGTTTAATCCTAAAAACACATATTTTTATTTATTTCCGTAAGATTTGTTGATCTTGTTTTTTCGAATTATTTTAATATTTAATTCCTACAATTTAATTACTTAGGAACAACAACCCACGTAAATCCCTGGTTTAAGAATGAGGATCCAACTAACTTTTTCCTTTACCTTCTTAGTCCAATGGACGAACTTTTTTTAGGAAGTATTGCAATTGTATTGTAACAAACGAGGTATTTCGCAACTGACCTGTATAAGACCTGGTACCGAATTCGAATCGAACTAATTCGAATCGAATAAGTATCAAGCTTATTGGAAATTTCCAATACTTGGAAATTTCCAATTGAAAAAAAATCCATTAAAATTCATCTCTAATATCAATATATTTTTTTGACTCAATTTACTATTTTCTATTTCGAAATAGTGAAAGTCATAATAAAAGAATACAATTAAAGAATAGAAATAAAAAAAAATTAAGTAGTCTATCTATAACTAGAAGAAAGCTATAACTATAAGAAAGAGGAGATCATATGAAAAATGTAACCGATTCTTTCCTTTCCTTGGGTTATTGGCCATCCGCGGGGAGTTTCGGGTTTAATACTGATATTTTTGCAACCAATCTAATAAACCTAAGCGTAGTACTTGGTGTGTTAATTTTTTTTGGAAAGGGAGTGTTAAGTGATTTATTAGATAATCGAAAACAAAGGATCTTGAAGACTATTCAAAATTCAGAAGAATTACGCAAAGGGGCCCTAGACCAGTTAGAAAAAGCCCGGGCCCGCTTACGGAAAGTCGAAATAGAAGCGGATCAATTTCGAATGACTGGATACTCTGAAATAGAACGAGAAAAATTGAATTTGATTAATGCAACTTATAAGACTTTGGAACAGTTAGAAAATTA